TGGTATCAGCTTGACCTTTCATAAGTGGTGACAGAATGAAACGACCATAATAAAGACGCTTACTGTCTACTCTTGATTCAACACACTTCCACTGTAGTGTTCGAGTGTATCCCGCTACTTCCTCTCGAACCATACTATATTAGTATTATTATTTGATCATTGAATCATTTATTTCTCTTGAAATCGGTTTAATTCTTATTTCTACACACGTCTTTTTTTAGGAGGTCGACATCCATTATGTGGCATAGGTGTTATATCACGTACGAAACTTAATAATATACCACTTCTACGAATGGCTCGTAATGCTGCATCTCTTCCGAGACCAGGACCCTTTATCATAACTTCTGCTCGTTGCATACTCTGATCAACAACTGTATGAATAGCATTTACCGCTGCGGCTTGAGCAGCATAAGGTGTTCCTCTTCTTGTGCCTTTGAATCCAGAAGTACCAGCGGAGGCCCAAGAAACTACCCGACCTCGTACATCTGTAACAGTTATAATGGTATTGTTGAAACTCGCTTGAACATGAATAACGCCTTTTGGTATTCTACGCCCATTCTTACGTGAACCAATACGCCCATTCCTATGTGAACCAATTCTTGGTATAGCTTTTGTCATATTTTATCATCTCATATTTATGAGTCAGAAATATACAAAAAGAAAAGATACGGAGATATCCATTTCATGTTAAAACTGATCCTTGACCTTATTTTTACGTATTGTACTTATTTTAGAATTTTTGAAAGTAAAGTTCTTTTTTAGAAAGATTACCCTTGTCTCTGTTTATGTTTCGGATTGGAACAAATCACTATAATTCGCCCACGCCTGCGAATCAGTCGACATTTTTCACAAATTTTACGAACGGAAGCCCTTTTTTTCATATTTTTTATTCCTTACTTTAATTCTGAATCCACTTCTTGGAAGAGAATAAGTCTCTTGAATTTTTTTTTTGAACTTCGAATTGTATACCCATGGTTAAAAAAATAACCTAATCGTTCGAATCTTTGTTGCGAAGTCGATAAATTATACGTCCCCTGGTTGAATCATAACGACTTACTTCAATTTTTACTCTATCTCCCGGTAGTATCCGTATAAAACTGCGCCGGATCCTCCCTGAAACATATCCTAGAATTAGATCTTCATTATCTAAACGGACCCGGAACATACCGTTGGGAAGTGATTCAGTAATTAAACCCTCATGAATCAATTTTTGTTCTTTCATTCCAGGTAACCTCCTTGAAGTATCAACTAATGGAGGAAGAGTTATATAACTCACTTTTCCTCTCTATTTTACAAATAGGAAGTTAGAGATCAAATTCGGATACCAGAGGTGGAAGATTACCATATATAACACAAAATTTCTCCTCCAATTCTTTCTAGTCGAGCTTCTCGATCTGTTATTATACCTCGAGAAGTAGAAAGAATTACAATTCCCATTCCACCTAAAATCTTAGGAATTCGTTGATAGTTGGAATAAATTCGTAAGCCGGGTCGGCTGATACGCTTTAAAATGGTTCTAGTTTTATATATTCCTTTTCTTGTTTTTCTATGTCGCAGAGTTGAAACCAAGAAATATTTGTTACTTTCCTGATGTTTCCGAACGTTTTCAATAAAACCTTCTCGTAGAAGTATTTTAACAATGTTTTCGGTGATATTTGTAGATGCTATTCGAACCCTTCCTTTTTTATCCATGTCAGCATTTCTTATAGAAGTTATTAGATCAGCAATAGTGTCCTTACCCATGACGAACTAGAATTATAGGTTCCTCCTAATTTTGATATAATCAACATGTTTCCTTTTTTTTTTTCTTTTTTTTTTTAAGTATATACGTGAGACACAATCTACTAATTTGATCTATTTGATCTATTTCAGATACCCTACTATATCATAGTCTCATCTACTATTATTTATAATACTTCGGGAGCTAATGAAACTATTTTAGTAAAATTCAACTGTCTCAATTCTCGAGCGATCGCACCAAAAACTCGAGTTCCTTTTGGATTTCCTTCTTGATCAATGACAACTGCAGCATTGTCGTCATATCGTATTATCATACCGTTTTCACGTTTGAGTTCTTTACATGTACGTACAATTACAGCTCTAATTACTTCTGATCTTTCTAGAGGCATATTGGGAACTGCTTCTTTGATTACAGCAACAATAACATCACCAATATGAGCATATCGGTGATTACCAGCTCCTATGATTCGAATACACATCAATTTTCGAGCTCCGCTGTTATCCGCTACATTCAAAAGGGTCTGAGGTTGAATCATATCATTTTTATTTCAATCTGTTATTTCAATGCAAAAGTATGAAAGAAAAAAAAGAAATATTGTCCGTCCAGAAATAAATAAACCTGCGGTTGTTTTTTCATCCCCAATACCCCTTTTTGTTTAGTTCTACATCTCTATCCTGAAATAAGAAATTGAGTTCGTATAGGCATTTTGCGCGCAGCTATCTCAATAGCTGCTCTAGCTACAGTTTCTGATACTCCACC